TTTTTGACTCTGCGCCAGTGATTCCCCTATTATTTATTAGTGAACAATAATTGAATAATTCCTTCATAGAGATAGAGGACATAATTCACATGGATATAGTAAATCTCGCTTGGGCTGCTTTAATGGTAGTCTTTACGTTTTCCCTTTCACTAGTAGTATGGGGAAGGAGTGGACTCTAGAAGTACTACTAATTGAGTTTAGGAACTAAACAGTATCACTTGTTTTTATAGATCGTTCGCCAAAGTTTTTTTTTCACTATTTCAATTTAAAATTTTATTTTTAAATTGAAATAGAAATGAAAAATATCTTCATTTCGAAATTCTCTTGGATTTTAGTTGAGTAATGTATTCTATGAATAATAAATATATATGAAGAATACTCTTTCAATCAAAGAAATATTTCAATTATTTCCGTGTTCGTATTTTGAAAGTAAAAAAAGTAAAAGGAATACAAATGGTAGGAAATTTATTCCAACTGAATTCTTCATAAATTTTCTATTTCGATGAACTGACTCTTACCAAAGTTAGATATGGACCATGAGGAAGAACGGAACTTTTTTTTTTATTTTGTTTACCTCTTTACTGTTCAAAGATCAAAGAGAAAACTATTCGGTTATTCCATTACGTGGATACACATTGGGAAACAACATAGTAGTTGTCCAACGAGATACTGCACATCCTAAAATATTGTCTTGGGCGAGTCACATATTGCGCCGCTTGTTTTAGTTTGACTATTTTAGAAATTTTATTTATGTTTTGCTTGTTTTATTGAACCCATTTCATATCATGGTTCAAACGTTAAAAGTCGACGGGTTTTACTAATCCTTTTCGAAATCCGAAGAAGTCATTGATTCTTTCGATCGGGATTCATATTGAAAATAATCAGAAATCTAGGAATTCGAATCGTAAAAGTCGCTTTCGATTATTTCAAATTAATTTAATTGAAATCAACACAAATTAAATACAAATAGATAAAGTAAAGAAATAGAATTGGGATACTATATAATATACATTATCACTATATATATTATATATACGTAATTAATTATATATACGTAATTAAATCGATTTCTATATATAGAAAAGGAATATGATGATACTATTGTAGATTGATCTATGATACTATTGTAGATTGATCTATATTAATCTATATTAAATTAACCCGCATTACAATACAACTTTATACACTACAATAACAATACTAGATAGTATGGTAGAAAGAAATATCTGAATCTTTCTACCATACTATCGTATCTCATAGAATACGACTGATTCTAGTCTGCCCATTTCATTTAAGACGCGAAATTTTTATCCTTTTCTAATTTTTATCCTTTTCTTCTCTGCAATTATTGATAAGAAATAAAAAATCAAGTTTAATTCAAATTAATCACCTTGGCTGACTGTTTTTACGTATATTATAAGTAAAAAAGCAGTAGGAACTAGAATAAACAGTGCAGTAGCAATAAATGCGAGAATATTTACTTCCATAATCTCATTGTTTAATTTTTCTTTAATTCGCAATAACTCGGGAGTTAATCCCATAGAGATAATAAATCTTTCGCCTGTAAATTCAATGGGATGCATTACATCTCGATGATATCGAATCGGATCAATATCATGAATAACAATATCGGAGCTATCAAATCGATTCATCGTCAAGAATTGAATAGTATAACATAGGACGATCTTTTATCCATACTGAACTCAAAATTTGATTCCCGATACAATCAATAATTCCTTTATTTATTTATCATTCTTTTCCATTCTTTCTTTTCTATAACCTACCGCCCTCTTTGTACAATCATCTGATGAAGTATCATCTAACCGCCTTTCCACTTACCATTGGTTCTAAACAAACCCCAACAAACAATAGAAGCTCAATGAAAAAAAAGGAAGGAGCTAAGTTATAAACTCCTTTTTTTAATGATCCAATCTTCTTGGAAAACAAAAGAAGTATGATAAAGACGAGTACAAATTCCGGTATAAAAAAATCGAATATTCCATCAAATTAACTATTTTTTTATATATTTATATATAAATTTAAAAAGTTTGTTCTTTCAAGGAAAAACCTTTATAAAAAAATAAAAAAAAAAAAAAAAATTCATTACCTCGCTAATAAAAAAGTGATCCTTGTTTGATCTTTATTTTTTGAATATCCTCTTTCATTGGATTAGGAATGGGACGCATATATCAAAAGCTCAATGCGAAATTTGAATGAGATAGATTATTTCAAATTAGTAAAATTTGAAATTGAGGTTACACAAAATAGGGCCCGAAAAGGATATACTTTTATTTTAATCTTAAAAAAAAAGTATTCTATACTATTCTATACACAGTAACTATGTTCAATTTATTTTACATTGTACAAATTCCATTTATGTATGTACTCCCGGGAAACATACTCTACTCTATTTCATATTTCACAGATCGGGAGTAATTGAAAAAGCCAGACCCAGTACAGTACGGTATCCCGTGGAATCCTGAATCTGATGCTAATAATATAATAATTGTACTAATCCACATATGCCTCTCTCCCATCAATCGAATCGGTACTAGTCGAAGAAATGGAAATTCCCCCATTTGGTTGATGATAAATGTGAAACGAAAAAGAAAAAAAGAAGAGGGATCGCTGTTGGGAATGAAATTATGTTATTTGGACTTCTTTTCACAAAAAATAGAGAGATGAATTGATATAGTTTTTTATTGGATTTGGATTCGTCGGGACTGACGGGGCTCGAACCCGCAGCTTCCGCCTTGACAGGGCGGTGCTCTGACCAATTGAACTACAATCCCAAGTAAATACCATAATAAAATAAAGTATACATATTTTTATGATTTCATTCTAACCCTTTCAATTTCGATTAGAATTGGCGTGTTGTAACAGAGCTGCGAGTGTGATATATCGATACCCATATGTATATGTACTTTAGTGAGAGCAGCCGGTATTACTAGTAATCCTTTCGTTATTGCCAAATCAATTGGATAATCACTCGTTCAATCAAAAAACTTTTTTTTTATTTACTCTTTTCCTTAAACTTTACTTTATAGTTACGGATCCTGATATGAATCTAGATCATTAGCAAGATCAGAATTTCTTGTAAAAAGAGAGTAAATAAATAGTGGTATAGATATATCATAAAATGGATTTCTTCCGTATTGGGATTGGGGGATCGGGCATTTCTGGAGAGCAACAAATGGGTTATATTATATCATTTCATGGCGGATCGGCAAATTATTGGGCCGAGCTGGATTTGAACCAGCGTAGACATATTGCCAACGAATTTACAGTCCGTCCCCATTAACCGCTCGGGCATCGACCCAGGAAGAATCAATTCCAGGCTTATTGATAATCCACGATCAACTTCCTTTCGTAGTACCCTACCCCCAGGGGAAGTCGAATCCCCGCTGCCTCCTTGAAAGAGAGATGTCCTGAACCGCTAGACGATGGGGGCAGACTTGCACGACCGCCATCATACTATGTTCATAGTATGAATAGTTTTTTAAAATTGTCAATATAATGGAATGGTATGACTCGATACGAAGGATCTTTCCGTCTTTCACGATTCTTTCTATACAATTTTTTTCGATAAAAGTTTGGTTCAAAGGCCACGCCGAATCTCTTTATCCGAATCTCTTTATCAATGATTCAATGAAATATCTTGGATCTATGTTAAATTAGTGGATACATGTATCACTCAAATGAATTTAGTTATGATGTCAATTAGGATAGTCTTGAAACAATTCATTGTATTGATATTTATCAAATCCAATATCAATAAACCGTTTTATTTTACCTATATTATATACTCTATATTAAATTATATTAAATTATTTAATTTACTTTTACTGGATAAAGAAAATTTTTCATTCCTGAATGAACCCTTATACTTATTATAAGATATATCTATGTACATCTATTATAATAAGTATATATACTAAACTCATAGTGTCTTTATTCAGGAATTGGATCAAACAAGCCCTTTTAACTCAGTGGTAGAGTAACGCCATGGTAAGGCGTAAGTCATCGGTTCAAATCCGATAAGGGGCTTTGATTTTTTCATAAATCATAAAACTCCGGCAGTAGTATTCATATTTGAAGTGCGAATAAAGATATTAAAGATATTGTTGATCTTTGTAATAAAGTAATAAAAAAAAAGTAACAAACCGTATAATTTAATATTTTAATATATAATCAAAATTATAACATTATAATTAATTATAGTATGGTTATAAATTTGCTATTTTAATAAATTAAATATATTATTAAATAAATAATATAATTATTATATTATAATATAATTATTATATTATAAATATTATATTAAATATTATAATGAATGTAAGGATAAGTCGTCTCGTTAAATCTTCAAATATTACTATTCCTTTCCTATTTTCCATTATTCCAATTAAATCGATTAGAAATCAACAAAATAAAAAGTAAGTGGACCTAACCCATTGCATCATAATTATATCCACTATTCTGATATTAAAATTCGATAGAGATGAAATTGGATCTTTTTTTTCTTTGGACTACGCGGGAATCTGTCGATATATCCGATTTAATCTTCTTGTTCCTAGACGTTCTATAGGAATAAATTAGGAATGAATAAATTACTATTCCCTTCCTTTACCGAGAAACATTTATTCCATGTCACAACATATGAGCCATTTTAAATATCTTTCTTTGATTCCAATTCCAGAACACAAGATCCGTTTTATTAGTTATATCTTATATATCTATTTATATATCTAGCAAATCGCTATTTCATGTACTAAATATTTCCATCCATATTGATACATGCAATATTTTTGTTCCGACAACGTAATGGGGAATGTATGCGAGAAGGGTACTTTCATTTCGAGTCTCATATTATTTAATATTTAATTAACTAATATGTATTTAATTCAATACAATATATTAATTTAATAATAGGAAATTTATTAAAAGAAAATAAAAGAGTAAAGTAGAAAGTAATAAAATAGTAGAAAGTAATAAAATAT